TCAAAAAAAAAACTTAAAGTCTTATCTCTAATTCCCAAAACTAGAATTTTACTTAAACTATTTCTTGAAATTAATTATAAAAGAATGCAAAAACAAAATATCTTTAACCCTATAAAAAAAATTAAATAATTAAGAGAAACAGGTAAAAACCTTTTTCAAGCCAAATATATAAGTTTATCATAACGAAGTCGAGGTAAAGTGCCACGAACCCAAATAAATATAAAAGACACAAAAACAGTTTTAATATAAAATAATAAACTACAAGGTCTGCCGCCTAAAAAAATCAATGAAAACAGTATTCTTATAAATAAAATACTAGCATATTCTGCTATAAAAATAAGCGCAAATCCACCTCTACTATACTCTGTGTTAAATCCGGATACTAACTCAGACTCTCCTTCAGCAAAATCAAAAGGTGTTCGATTAGTTTCAGCCAAACATGAAGCCAACCATATCATAGAAAGTGGAAAAGTTAATAATAATAATCAAAATTTCTCTTGATATAAATTAAATAAATTTAAATTGAAACCCCCAATCAAAAAAATAACTGATAATAGAATAATCGCCAATCTTACTTCATAAGAAATTGTTTGAGCTGCTGCGCGCAACCTACCTAATATAGAATATTTACAATTTGAAGATCAGCCGGCCCTTAATGTAGAATATACCCCCAAGCTTAAACAACATAGAAAAAATAAAATACCCATATTAAACCTTAATATACCTCTCTCATATGGTACTACTATTCAAACTAATAAAGAAATAAATAAACTAAAAACAGGGGATAGATAATAAGGTAAAAAATTAGATATACTAGGTACAGTTTGCTCTTTAAGAAATAATTTTACTGCGTCAGAAAAAGGTTGTAAGAGGCCACCATATCCAACCTTATTGGGGCCCTTGCGAATCTGAATATAACCTAGAATCTTTCGCTCTAATAAAGTAACAAAAGCAACACCAACCAAAACACAAATAATAAGTAACAAGTAATTTACTAACATAATAATTAAAATAAACACATGTGGTGCTTTCCTTTCATTACTAATATAATATTATTAATTTTTAAATTAATTTTTTGAAAGGGTATTAATATTCTAAAATATAAAAATATTTTAATTATTTAATCCTTTCGTACTAAAATAATTTTACATATAACAAAAGATAGAAACCAACCTGGCTCACGCCGGTCTGAACTCAAATCATGTAAAGTATTAAAAGTCGAACAGACTCTCTCTTATAGCGGCTACACCATAAAGATACTTTAATTCAACATCGAGGTCGCAAACTTTTTCTTCGATAGGAACTCTCAAAAAAAATAACGCTGTTATCCCTAAAGTATCTTAATCTTTTAATCTATTTAAGGATCAATTTTACTAAACAATGATTATTGTATTTAAATTATAGACAGTTTATTTATATATCTACGCCGCCCCAGCGCAACAAATTTATATTTTTATTTATTATACACTTATAATATAAAATATAAAATATATTTATTGTAAAGATTTATAGGGTCTTATCGTCTTTTTGATTTATTTAAGCCTTTTCACTTAAAAGTCAAATTCAATAAATATTTAAGAAACAGATGATACTTTGTCCAACCTTTCATTCAAGCCTTTATTTAAAAGACAATTTATTATGCTACCTTCGCACAGTCAAAATACTGCGGCTCTTTAATTTAATCAGTGAGCAGGCCAAACTATATACACCTTCATATAGACATGTTTTTGTTAAACAGGCAAGAATCTTTTTGCCGAGTTCTTTTTAAATATCAAATTAAATTATAATATTTTATAAAATTAAAATAAATTTTTTAAATAAAATAAATTTATACTAATAAGAACATAATAACCTTTTAATTATTATTTCTAATAGTTTTAAATTACTACAATAAAATTTTATTAAATATTAAATTAATTCAAATATTAGTTAAAACACTTTTAAAAAATGGCTACTTATAAGCCTAAATTTCAAGAATTATTTATTTAAATTTATATTTCTTTTATAATTGAGTAAAAAGCTCACCCCCCTACTCTTTAACTCTATTTTTATAAAATAAAGCTTGAATTAAATTCATTTTATTTAAAACCAGATATAAAAGTTCGACTGATATTTCATCTCTAGGTTGCTATTATTAATTTTGTTAAAACAAAAACTTTATTAACAAACTAACTACCTTTTTTTCGGGATTATTTTTTATAAAAATTAATTTATTATTTTATGATACACAAGGCACATTTTAACTTCTATTATTTGATTACTTTACCAATATATTAACATTCTTTTACAATACTATTAACTATTATCTTTTATAAGTTTCTTTATTAATACTAAATATTTTTATTTTAAATTATTTTTCTTACAATAATAAATGAATTTATTACAATAATAAGTTTCAATCTTAAAATATATTGAATTACACAATATTCTTTCCGGTGTAAGCGGAATGCTTTATAATAAGCTTTACTTTAACTTCTAGATACGCCTTCCGGCACACCTACTTTGTTACGACTTATTTCATTTTTAGGCGAAAGCGACGGGCGATATGTACATATTTTAGAGCCTATATCAAGTAATTAAAATTAATTTCATTACAATTAAATCCACCTTCATTATTAAATTTCATTACTAACTTCGTTTAAATTATTTTTATTGTAACCCATTTGCTCCTAATTATAGACTGCACCTTGATCTAATTTTCTTAATTTTATTATTTCCAACAACTAATTCTATCAAAGTTATCTGATAATGACGGTATACAAATTTTAAATTAGGTAAGATATTCGTGGTTTATCGTTTATGAAACAGGTTCCTCTAAAAGGACTAAAATACCGCCAAATTCTCTGGATTTAAAGAAAATAACTGTTAATAATCTGGCAATTTTTCACTTTAATTATAATAGGGTATCTAATCCTAGTTTATATATTAAAATTTATAGTTTGTTAATGTTTTATTTTTAAATTTATTATTATAATTAAATACCGATTTCACCCTTTAAAAAAATAATAAATTTTATTTAACTAATAATTTACTATAACACCAAATTATATTTATTTACCCTCTAAGTATAACCGCGACTGCTGGCACAAATTTTAGTCAGGATTAAAATGATTACCAATTCTAATTTTAATTAATTTTTAAAATTAAATACTGAGATTTATATTATATTTAATTTTTAATTTTTAATATAAAGGAACACTATAATTTTCATGTATTTTTTAATCATAATATAAAAATCATAAGCAAGAATCAAACTTAAAGCTACTTTATACAAAAATATTACTAATAGAGATTTTAAGTTATAAAAACTAATAGCCTTCAAAGCTATAAAAATAAGTAAATTCTTTTAAATCTTATTTATATGTAAAGGACTTTCACCAAAACTTAAAAGATCAAAACTTTTTGTGCATTTAACACTAACATATAAAAGCTTTAGCAATTTTTAATTACATTTTCAGATTTGCAATCTAACGTCTTGTATTTCCACTATAAAGCCAATTAATAACGAAACGATGATTTTTTTCAACTAACCATAAAGATATTGGAACATTATATTTTATCTTTGGAGCTTGGGCTGGAATAGTGGGAACTTCTTTAAGTTTGATTATTCGAGCTGAACTTGGACAACCTGGTAGTTTAATCGGAGACGATCAAATTTACAATGTAGTTGTTACAGCGCACGCTTTTGTAATAATTTTCTTTATAGTAATACCTATTATAATTGGTGGGTTTGGAAACTGATTAGTACCATTAATACTAGGAGCACCGGATATAGCTTTTCCACGAATAAATAATATAAGATTTTGACTTTTACCCCCATCTTTAACTCTTTTATTAACTAGTGGTATAGTAGAAAGAGGTGTAGGTACAGGATGAACTGTGTATCCCCCACTTTCCGCAGCTATTGCTCACGCCGGAGCATCGGTAGATTTAGGTATTTTTTCTCTACATTTAGCCGGAGTCTCTTCTATTTTAGGGGCTGTAAATTTTATAACGACAGTCATTAATATACGACCCCAGGGAATAACCTTAGATCGCATACCTTTATTTGTTTGATCTGTATTTATTACTGCGATTCTACTTTTATTATCACTACCTGTTTTAGCGGGTGCTATTACTATGTTACTAACTGATCGAAATTTAAATACTTCTTTTTTCGATCCAGCCGGAGGTGGAGACCCAGTTTTATACCAACATTTGTTTTGATTTTTTGGACACCCCGAAGTTTATATTTTAATTTTACCCGCCTTTGGTATAATTTCACACATTGTAAGTCAAGAATCCGGCAAAGCTGAATCTTTTGGCACTTTAGGTATAATTTATGCTATACTGGCAATTGGAATTTTAGGATTTTTAGTGTGAGCTCATCATATATTTACTGTAGGTATAGATGTAGATACTCGAGCATATTTTACATCGGCCACTATAATTATTGCAGTCCCAACAGGAATTAAAATTTTTAGGTGACTGGGGACCTTACATGGTGCCCAAGTTAACTATAGACCATCATTACTATGGGCAATGGGTTTTATTTTTCTTTTTACTGTAGGAGGATTAACAGGGGTTGTATTAGCTAACTCATCTCTTGATATTATTTTACACGACACATATTATGTAGTTGCTCATTTTCACTATGTTTTATCAATAGGAGCTGTATTTGGAATTTTTGCTGGAATTACCCACTGATTCCCGTTATTTACAGGGTTATCATTAAATCCCACTTGGCTTAAAATCCATTTTTTTGTAATGTTTGTGGGTGTAAATATTACATTCTTTCCACAACATTTCTTAGGATTAAATGGAATACCACGCCGGTACTCTGATTACCCCGACGCCTATGCCGCATGAAATGTATTATCCTCAATGGGTTCTATAGTATCTTTAGTTGCTGTTTTAGGATTTATTATTATCGTATGAGAATCTTTAGTATCGTCACGATCTGTAATATTTACTACCTTTTTTCCTACTTCAGTAGAATGAGAACATGCTTATCCTCCTGCAGATCATAGATATATAGAAATTCCAATAGTTTCTAATTCTTAATTTATAAATAAATCTAAAATGGCAGAATAATGCCCAAGATTTAGGATCTTGTTATGGATTTATACTAATCCTTTTAGAAAATTAAGGTGGCAGAAAGTGCCCAAGATTTAAGCTCTTGTAATGAAATATTATATAATTTCTCTTAATATATTTACATAATATTATAAATTAAATAAACAATGGCAACATGAGCACACATAGGATTTCAAGATAGGGCCTCGCCCCTAATAGAGCAATTAATTTTTTTTCACGACCACGCAATAATTGTTCTAATTTTAATTACAACACTTGTAGGGTATATAATAGCATCCTTATTTGCTAATTCTTATATTAATCGGTTTCTTTTAGAAAATCAAACAATTGAAATTATCTGAACAATTTTACCTGCTTTTATTTTAATTTTTATTGCACTACCGTCTTTACGGCTTCTTTATTTATTAGATGAGGTAAATAGGCCAAGTGTTACTCTTAAAACCATTGGTCACCAATGATACTGAAGTTATGAATACTCCGACTTTCTTCAATTAGAGTTTGACTCTTATATAATTCCCCTCAATGAAATAGACTCTTCAGGATTCCGACTATTAGATGTTGATAATCGAACAGTTTTACCAATAAATACTCAAATCCGAGTTCTTATTAGAGCAGCAGATGTTATTCATTCTTGGACAGTTCCAGCACTAGGAGTAAAAGCGGATGCTATTCCAGGTCGATTAAATCAAGTAAGATTTATAATTACCCGGCCGGGTCTTTTCTACGGGCAATGTTCAGAGATTTGTGGAGCAAACCATAGGTTTATACCAATTGTAATTGAAAGAGTATCGGTAGATTCTTTTTTGAACTGGGTTTCATCTTCTAAAGAAGATTAATTTATTATATTAGCTAGGTGACCGAAGTTATAGGTGTGGGTCTTTTAAGCCCAAAATAGTAAATGATACTTCTTGCTAATTTTTTTAGTATATTAAGTATATTTGGCTTCCAACCAAAAGGTCTAAATTAATTAGAAAAAATAATTTTATTTTTACTTTTATGTACCTTTATTACTTTATTAATTAGATGTGCTGTAATAATCATTGCATCTTTGTTGTCAAAAAAAACAATTATAGATCGTGAAAAAAACTCACCCTATGAGTGCGGATTTGATCCAAAGGGATCCGCGCGATTACCTTTTTCATTACGATTTTTTTTAATTGCTGTAATTTTTTTAATTTTTGATGTAGAAATTACATTAATTTTACCATTAGCTTATATTATACACCTGTCTAATATTTTTAGTTGGGCTGCAACTGGTTTAATATTTTTATTTATTTTATTATTCGGATTATATTATGAATGAAGGCAGGGCGCACTAGAGTGAGCGGAATAATTATTTACTAAGCTATAATTTATTATAAAATATATGATTTGCATTCATAAAATGTTCTATTAGAGCTAGCTTAAATAACTAAATTAAGTATAATGCCTGATTAAAGGGTAACATTGATATTGTTAATAATATAGATTTATTCTATTTATACTTTAAAAGATAAGCTAAATAAAGCTTATGGGCTCATACCCCATCTATGAGACTAACGTTCTCTCTTTTAATTTTAACAAAAATAAAAATTATACATAACCTGAGAATTAGTTAAAATATAACATAAGTTTGTCGTACTTAAATTATCTATTTAAGATATTTTCAAAAAAGATTAGTCTATATATATATTAATTATATTACTATCAAATAAGATAAATATATATATATCATTAAATATAAGTGTAAACTATATGGAAAATCCATATTATGAACTTAAATTCTATTTAAAATTTTTTTATCTTTATCAAATATAATATTTATATCTACTTTATCTCTAGGAATGATAATAGCTATTTCGGCGCCCTCTTGATTTATAGCATGAGTTGGTTTAGAACTAAATTTAATATCATTTATTCCTATTATTTTAACAATAAATAATCGCTACTCATCTGAAGCTGCCCTTAAGTATTTTTTAATCCAAGCACTGGGTTCTTCATTTATTATTTTCAGAAGGTCTCTAATATTATTATCTTCAGAGGTGTCTTTTTTTATAATTATTTCGGCTTTATTATTAAAACTAGGAGCAGCTCCTTTTCACTTCTGATTTCCTCAAATCATAGAAGGATTATCATGACCACGACTAATTATTTTAATAACAATTCAAAAAATTGCACCACTTTCTCTTATTTTACTATTAATACCATATCAACAAACTTATACCGTAGTTATTATATCGGCAGTATTATCTGCTATTATTGGATCAATTATAGGAATCAATCAAACATCTTTGCGCAAAATTATAGCCTTTTCCTCAATTAATCACATAGCATGAATACTTGCTGCAGCAATTTTAAGAGAAAATATAATGTTTATATATTTTTTATTTTATTGTTGTATTTCTAGGTCGGTCGCTCTAATTTTTCACAATCACCAAGCTTTTTATATTAGTAATCTTGTTGATAAAAAAGAATCTTCATCGGTTTCAAATTTTCCAATATTTATGGCATTATTTTCTTTAGGGGGATTACCACCCTTTACAGGGTTTATCCCCAAATGGTTTATTATCCAAGAATTAAATAATTTTAATATATTTATATTATTTATTGTACTTCTATCTTGTACCCTAATTACATTATATTTCTACCTACGAGTTGCAATCCCATTTTTAACCTTTTCAGCACCAAGATTTAAATCTTCTTTAGCCTATAATTTAAATAATAATAATAATTTATTATCTAGCCCATTTATTATCTTTATAAACATATTTGGACTGATAATTCCCTCTTTATTTATAATTATATAAAAAATATATTTTTAAATATAAGTTTAACTTAATAAATCTCAAGATATTTTTTAATTCCTCAAATAGCCCCTCTCATATGATTAAATTTAATATTTATATTTTTAATAATTTTTTTATTATTCTTAATTTCTAATTATTATGTTATATCACCAGAAAAAATAAGAGCAGATAAAATATCAATTAAATCTGAAGAAAAACATTGAAAATGATAACTAATTTATTTTCTATTTTTGAACCTTCATCAAGATTAATTAATTTACCTTTAAACTGACTTTCAACCTTTTTAGGATTATTATTTATTCCCTATTTATTTTGAATTTCACCCTCACGGTGATCTTTATTATGAAATAAAATTAATTTAGCGCTTCATAAAGAATTTAGAACTATTTTAGGGCCTACTCAGAAAAGAAGAACTATTATTTTTATTTCTCTTTTTTCTTTAATTGTATTTAATAATTCTTTAGGGCTTTTTCCATATATTTTTACAAGATCTAGACACTTAGCAATAACTTTAGCTCTTTCTTTACCACTATGATTAACATTTATAATTTTTGGGTGAGTAAATCACACTCAGCATATATTTGCCCATCTTGTTCCCCAAGGAACTCCAGCAGTTTTAATACCATTTATAGTATTAATTGAAACAATCAGAAATATTATTCGTCCAGGAACATTAGCAGTGCGACTAGCTGCTAATATAATAGCGGGTCATCTTTTATTAACACTATCTGGAGGAACTGGACCTTCCTTAAATTCATATCTTTTAACTATTCTTATTTTCTCACAAATTCTGCTTTTACTTTTAGAATCTGCTGTTGCAGTAATTCAATCATATGTGTTTGCAGTATTAAGAACACTTTTTGCTAGTGAAGTTAACTAATGACACTATCTCACGGTATACACCCATATCACTTAGTTGATATAAGACCTTGACCTTTAACTGGATCTATTAGAGCTATAATATTAACAACAGGCCTGGTTAAATGATTTCACCAATTTAATATAGATTTATTAATTCTGGGACTTTTAACAACAGTTTTAACAATAATTCAATGATGACGAGATGTCACACGAGAAGCTACTTACCAAGGACTCCATACTAAAATTGTAGTAAATGGTATGCGCTGGGGTATAATTTTATTTATTGTATCTGAAGTTTTATTCTTTTTTTCTTTTTTTTGGGCATTCTTTCACAGAAGGTTGTCACCAACTGCAGAAATTGGAATATCTTGGCCGCCAAAAGGTATTGATCCATTTAATCCATTTCAAATTCCACTATTAAACACTATTATCTTATTATCTTCAGGAGCCACTGTAACTTGAGCCCACCATGCAATTATAGAAGGAAACCACAAACAATCCATACAAAGACTTTTAATTACAGTAATTTTAGGATTATACTTTTCAGCACTCCAAGCTTTGGAATATGTAGAAGCTCCATTTACTATCGCAGATTCAGTATTTGGAGCTACGTTTTTTGTAGCTACTGGCTTTCATGGATTACATGTAATTATTGGAACCTCCTTTCTAATAATTTGTTTATTCCGTCTATATAAATGTCACTTTTCTTCTGGACATCATTTTGGATTTGAAGCTGCTGCTTGATATTGGCATTTTGTAGATGTAGTGTGGCTTTTTCTTTATGTTTTTATTTACTGATGAGGAGGTTAATAAATTATAAAATTTTACTATTAATTTGATTAGAAAGCGAAATAATTGCGTTTAGTTTCGACCTAAATTTTGGACACTAAGGCCTCTAATTTTGATAGAAACCAAAAAAGAGGTGCGTCATTGTTAATGATAATATTGAATTATAATTATTCCTATCAAATAATAGAGATTTTTGCCAAAGAAAAAGCTTCTAACTTTTAACTTGAGTGGTTTAATTCCATTCATTTCTCGTTTTTATAGTGTAATTTTAAACATTTTACATTTTCACTGTAAAGCTAAAGAATAAATCTTTTAAAAACACTTTCAGGTAAAGCTACCTCTTTCGCATCTTCAGTGCGATATTCTCTACAAATAAATTATAAAAGTTTAAATAATAAATAATAACAAAATAATAGATAGTACTAAAAACATTTTTATAAATACTTTAATACCATTATCTTGAATAATTTGACCGGATAAAGAAAATTTAATTACAAAATTAAATAAACCCTGGCCACCCAGAGTCTCAGATCAACCTTTATCACATAGCTTATAAAATCTTGAACCACCGGCTAAACTATTTTTAGAAAAATTTAAAGTTGAAATAAAAGGTATAAATCACATAGATCCTATAAAAACAATTAAATTATAAATTCCCAGAGACTTTAACTTATAATCAATAGTTATTATATTTAATAAATAACCCAGGGCGCCTCCTACAACCCTAATAAATAATGTTAATATTTTAATAGATAAACTTATACAAATTATATAACTTTCAGGGAAAATAATTCAAGATAAAATAGCGCCCCCAAAAATAGCCCCAAATCCTAAAACAATCATAGGACTAGTTATAATAACAGATCTATCACTCACAGACCTATAAGATCTTAAATTAAAAACCCCAGTTAATCTATAATAAACTAAACGAAATGTATAACACACAGTTAATCTTGTAGCTACTACATATAAAATAAAACAAACTAAATTAATTCATCTTATAAAAGCTATTTCTAAGATAAGATCTTTAGAATAAAATCCAGCTAAAAAAGGAGTACCACACAAGGCCAAATTCGCCAAATTTATACACATTCTAGTTAGAGGTATTTTTCTACACAATCTACCCATATAACGAATATCTTGAAATTCTTTTACATTGTGAATTACCACACCAGCACACATAAATAATAAAGCTTTAAACAAAGCATGGGTTAATAAATGAAAAAAAGCTAATGTAGAAAAACCTAAAGATAAAATTCTCAATATAACCCCTAACTGACTAAGAGTAGATAATGCAATAATTTTTTTTAAATCATATTCAAAATTTGCACCCAAACCAGATATAAATATGGTCAAACAAGAAATTAATAACAATAAAATAGAAACCTTAGAGCCTAATAAAGAGGGGCTAAACCGGATTATTAAATAAACACCAGCCGTAACTAACGTAGAAGAGTGTACTAATGCAGAAACTGGTGTGGGAGCAGCTATAGCTGCCGGTAACCATGCAGAAAAGGGGATTTGAGCACTCTTTGTTATAGCAGCTGTTATAACTAATAATTTTAACATTATACTATCACAATCTTTTATGTAATAACTATAAAAAATAAAATTTCATCCCCCAAGTTTAAATATTAATCCAATTCTAAGTAAAATAGCTACATCTCCAATACGATTAGATAATACCGTGAGTATACCAGCATTGGCTCTTTTTTCATTTTGATAATAAATTACCAAAGCATAAGAAATTAAACCTAGTCCATCTCAGCCTAATAAAATTCTAATTAAATTAGGGCTAATAATTAATATTGCCATAGAAAAAACAAAGGCTAAAACTAAATAAATAAAACGATTCATATTATAATCTCCTATTATATAATCACCCCTATAAAAAATTACTATAGAAGAAATTAATAATACAAATCCTAAAAATATTAAAGATATTCAGTCGAAAATAAATGTTGCTAAAATTGAATTAGAATTAATAGACAAAATTTCTCACTCCGCAACATAACATTTTTCAAATAGAATACAAAATAAGGATATTATTATAGAAAAAATAGACAATAATAATAAAAACAATATTCTACTTAAACTGATTGATATTTTTCAAATGATGATTTAAAATAAACATAATTATATTTTTGGTACCACAAACCAATGTTTTTTATTAAACTATTTAAATAAAAATTAGGTATAATAACAATACTTTTTAAAATTAAAATATTTAAAGGAATTCAATGTAAACTTAACACTAAGTATTCACGCACTTTTCCTGAACAACAAGAATATAAAGACCTTGAAAATAACCCGTGTTGGCTCAATGAGTATAAATATAATGTGTAGGCGGCCCTAAAGAAAGATAATAAACAAATTCCAAGCATAGTTACCTTACTTCATCTAATTATTCTCATAATTAAATTAATTTCACCCAAGAGGTTAATAGTAGGCGGTGCCGCCATATTACCAATTCTTAATAAAAATCACCACAAGGCCATTCTAGGTATAAAATTTATTAGTCCCTTGTTAATTAAAAGACTACGCCTTCCCATGCGCTCATAAACCATATTAGCTAAACAGAATATACCAGAGGAACATAGCCCATGTCCAACCATAACCACTACTGCTCCGTTTATCCCCCATCAACCAAATATAACTAAACCTCTTAAAACTAAGCCCATGTGGGCAACAGAGGAATAGGCAATTAAAGACTTTATGTCTACTTGGCGTAAACAAATTAATCTAACAATAAAACCCCCCAAAATACTAAGCCCAATTCAAAGCCAGTTAATTCTTTTATTTATTTCTCCAAATAATGGTAAAATACGAATAAGACCATATCCCCCAAGTTTAAGTAAAACTCCTGCTAAAATTATAGAACCTGCCACTGGAGCTTCAACATGAGCTTTAGGTAACCACAAATGAAAAAGATATATTGGTAGTTTAACCACAAAAGCTATTATAGAACAAATAAATCAGATTAAATTTATTCTAGAATGTCCGACTATATTATATATTAAACCAATTCTTAAGCTACCATTAACCTTATAAATATATAAAATAGAAACTAATAAAGGTAAAGAAGCTAATAATGTATAAAATAATATATATACCCCAGCTTGAATTCGCTCTGGCTGATAGCCCCAACCTAAAATTAAAATTAAAGTTGGAATTAAAGAGGCCTCAAACCTAATATAAAATATTAAATAATCTATAGACCTAAAAGTAATAAATAGTGCAACCAAAAGAAGTAAATTTACTAATAAAAAAGAAGAAGGATAAATATTAAAAAAGTTAACCTTAGTACTAGATCTAATTACTAACGACATAATTCAAGCTCTAAGTAAAATCAAAATATACCTTAAATAATCTGTTCCTAATCCAAACCCTAAACCCCTTATATAAAAATCATGGCATGAAAAAATACTTAATAAAAAACACAAAATAAAAAGTCCACTTTGAACTAAATTTCACTCCCCAATAAAAAATATTAATACTAAAAGAGATAAGACAAATTTTAACATCCTAGTGTTCTAAACCTATTAAAATAATCATTACCATGACTACGAACAATTGAAACTAATAAAGAGAGACCTAGGGCGCCCTCACAGGCAGCTAAGGTTAAAAAAAACAAAACAAAATAAACCTCTCTTCCAATTCCAGAAATACAATTATTTATAAAGAAAAAAATACCTAATATAATAAATTCTAATCTTAATAATGTATTTAATAGGTGTTTGCGATATGATACAAATGATCACAAACCACTAAATACTATAAAAAAAGAAACTAAAGTTATACTGTTATTCAGAATTATCATTAATTAAAATAGTTTTAATAGTTTAAATAAAAAACATTGGTCTTGTAAATCAAAACTGAAATTTCTAAATTTCTTAAAACTTCATAATATACTTATATTATGACATTTTATATTTAATTTTACCTATTATTATTATGTTTTCTATGTCTTTTATGCGGGTTTCCCATCCCCTATCTGCAGGGTTAATTCTGCTTATTCAAACAACTTTAGTGGCAATTGCTTCCGGCACATTAAATAAAACCTTTTGATTCTCTTATATTCTGTTTCTAATTTTCTTAGGAGGAATATTAGTATTATTTATTTATGTAGCCTCTTTGGCGTCAAATGAACAATTTACAATTGACATTAATTTTTTTCTCGTATCCTTTATTATTGTGTTAATAGTATTCTTTTTATTAATTATTTATGATCCTATTATTTTATCAAACAAAATATTAATAATATCATCTTCCTTAATAAATGAATACAAATTTAGTTCAAACTCATTATTTAATAGTCCTATCTACAATGCACCTTCAGCATTTTTTACATTTTTTATTATTAGTTATTTACTCCTTGCCTTATTAGTTGTAGTTAAAATTATAAAATCCTCTTCTAGCCCACTTCGTCTTATAACTTATGAAAATACCAATACGTAAAACGCACCCGCTAATTAGAATTATTAACGGAGCATTAGTTGATATGCCACTACCAAGTAATATTTCAACATTTTGAAACTTTGGATCTTTACTTGGTTTATGTTTAATCATTCAAATTATAACAGGATTATTTTTATCAATACATTATACAGCACATGTAGATTTAGCTTTTTCTTCTGTTGCTCATATTCACCGAGATGTAAATTATGGGTGATTAATCCGGTCGCTCCATGCTAATGGAGCTTCATTCTTTTTTGTATGTCTATACCTTCACATTGGACGTGGTATTTACTACGGATCTTATATAAATATTCCAGCCTGACTTGTAGGAGTTATTATTTTATTTTTAGTTATGGCCACAGCATTTTTAGGTTATGTACTACCATGAGGACAAATATCTTTCTGGGGGGCCACAGTAATTACTAATTTGTTTAGAGCAATTCCATATGTGGGAACATATCTAGTAAATTGAATTTGAGGTGGATTTGCGGTTGAAAATGCTACTTTAACACGATTTTATTCTCTACATTTCTTATTTCCTTTTGTAGTAATAGCTTTATCTGTAGTCCATATTGTATTTTTACACCAAACAGGGGCTAATAATCCACTTGGTATTTCAAGACAAGTAGATAAAGTTCCCTTTCACCCATATTTTACATATAAAGATATTGTAGGATTTGTAGTTATATTATGAGCCTTATTAATATTATCCCTCTTATTTCCGTATGCACTTATAGACCCAGACAATTTTATTCCAGCCAATCCAATAGTAACTCCTAAGCACATTCAGCCTGAGTGGTACTTTTTATTTGCTTATGCAATTTTACGATCAATCCCAAATAAAGCACTAGGTGTTATTGCTCTGGTGTTATCAGTTGCAGCTTTAATAACTTTCCCATTTACTCACAAATCAAAATTTCGAGGATTAACATTTTATCCCGTAAATCAATGGTTATTTTGATTTTTTATCTCAATAGTTATTCAATTAACTTGGATTGGTGCACGACCTGTAGAAGAACCTTATGTTTTAACAGGACAAATTTTAACTTTTTTATATTTTTCATATTATATTTTAAATCCACTAATCCTTCGCTGATGAGATAGAAAAATAACTTAGATTTTATAAACTATAACTCTTTATAATATAATTAGGTAACATAATAAATTAAACTAATATAATTATTTAGTTTAAAATAAAACAAGTGTTTTGAAAACATTAAATAAGTTAATAATACTTAATAATTAAAATATAAAACATTATTATATAATATAATTATATTAAAAGATAAAATGGCCGAGAAGATTAGGCGTTAGATTGTAAATCTAATCACGAATTATTATATTTCTTTTATTATTAATAAGCAATACTGCTAACCTCTAAAATTAAACAAATCCACTAACTATATTCTGCACGTAACGGAGTTAGAAAAATGAAAAAGGAAAACATAATAAGCAACTACCGATTTTCCTGAAAATGTTATCTCTAGAGAAATAAGTGAATTAATTGAATCAAACTTATAAATATTATAATTTAGTATCTCAATAGTTCTTATGAATAGAATTGGAGAACATTTATAAAGATTAATAATATTATAATTAATAATAATTCGTTAGAATAATTGAATTATTCTTATAATTCTTAATAATATTGAAATTATAATAGGTATAGGTTGGGAGAATAAAAAAGTAAAGTAAGGTTATATAGGAACTCACATACACTTATTACAAATTAATTATATAAAGTATATAAGGTCTAATTAGAGCGACCGTATAATCCAAGTGGAAAGATTCTACTCCTATGCTAACTAGAGCGACCGTATAATCCAAGTGGAAAGACTTTACTCCTATGCTAACTAGAGCGACCGTATAATCCAAGTGGAAAGACTTTACTCCTATGCTAACTAGAGCGACCGTATAATCCACTATTATAAATACAATTTATTGAGTACCAAGTTCAAATTAAATATTAAATTTTAATAAAAAGACACCTAGACCAAATTATATTAAAAATACCGCATCTCTAAGAAGAAAGGTAGGAATCCCAATTTATTCTCACGCTAGCACGATGTAAGGTAACTCCTCCCACTTTTTTTGGGTGTACAGATTTACCTTACATCGTTACTAAAAGACTAGGGTAAAATATTTTATAAATCATTTTGATGTTAACACCATCTATTTTTTTCTTCTCTAGAGATAACACTATTAGGAAAATCGGTAAATTAGTATATTGTAAATACTTTTTTCATTCTTGTAACTCTGTTACATACAGAACAGAGATTTATAATCTCCTTGTTCTAGTATAATATTGGATGTATCCAATATGTTAATATTCC